TTTTTAAAAATCCTATTTTGGGTGGATTTAAAATGAATTAGAATTAATAAATAGGATTTTAGGGATAAGGAATAAATTAAACAAACAAACCATGGATAAATCCAAGCGACCTTTTCTTAAATTCAAGCGATCTTTTCGTAGGCGTTTGCCCCCGATTCAATCGGGGGATCGAATTGATTATAGAAACATGAGTTTAATTAGTCGATTTATTAGTGAACAAGGAAAAATATTATCAAGACGTGTGAATAGATTGACCTTGAAACAACAACGATTAATTACTCTTGCTATAAAACAAGCTCGTATTTTATCTTTGTTACCTTTTCTCAATAATGAAAAACAATTTGAAAGAACCGAGTCGACCGCTAGAACTACTGGTTTTAAAGCCCGAAATAAATAGGCTTACTTTTTCTTCACTTGAATCATAATTACTCAAATCTAGATTTGAGTATCGTGTTGTAAGAAAAAAACGAATCGGAAAAAAAGAAATCTGTTTTTATTGAATTGAACGTGTTCATTCATTTTGACTACTTTAGCATATTTTCTCATACTAATTTCTACTCTACCTTCCCGGAGTTCATTCTCCGGGTAACTCAATTTAAATTATTCTGTTGGATTCTTTCCAATCTACTTCCTTTATGATTTCGTTCGAAATCATATAAAGACAATTCCTATTTAATATAGCTATTTGTGCAAGTATTTTACGGTTAAGAAGCAACTGTCTCTTGTACAGATCGTGTATTAATCTACTATAACTATAGGATACTTCTCTTTCGCGAATTACTGCGTTTATCCTAGTGATCCACAAACGACGAAAATCTCTCTTTTTCCTATCCCTATCCCGATGAGCTGAAACTAAAGCTCTTATTTTCTGTTGAGTAATAGTTCTAGTAAGCCTTGAATGAGCCCCTCGAAAGCTTGATGCAAATAAACGAATTTTTGTTCTACGTCTCCGAGCTATATATCCCCGTTTAATTCTGGTCATTGAATAAATGAAACTTTGACGAATAACTAATTGATTGCCTTTCTTTCAGTTATTCTTTTCCCCCTTCCTAGTCTATTAATAACAAAACGGATTTTTCCAATGTATAAAATAAAAATTCCAATGGCTTTGGCTACTCTAACCTTCCCGACCACGATTTTTTATTTTTTTTAGGTATTTCACTGCGAAATAAGACAGAAATAAGAAATTGTATTTTCCTAGGTATCAAAAATATAGTAAATAAAAGAAATAAAAAAAGAAATAGTGGGTTCCTTCGTTTCTATGGTTACTTCTTAAACGGTGAGGTCTTCTCTATACACCGGAGCCTTTACTTTATACTTTAATTTAATATTTAATCAACTAATTGATGTTATTGGGAACTTGTATAGTTCACACACTTTGGCTCTACCCATGAATTATCCAGTAATAGGTCTTTCACAATCAGATCTACCTATACAGTAACGGTATTTAATTAGGAAAGTTTGCTGGGTAGCTGACCCTCTTAGTCCGTTCTTGCCAGATTGGGGGCCTACCTAATCTTTATGTTTTATGTTTTTTAAATAAGATTTCCTCCGCTTAATGGATAACCATTTGTTACCAATGGAGAATTTCTTATCATCTTAAATTCAGTTGATTGGATTTACACCAACGGAAACCATAAACTTCATACACAATAGGGGGATATGGTAGAGTTTTTTTTTTTTAATAATGGATGGAGTTCCTTTTTCCATCCTATCCCATTCACCGGTACTGATCATTGATACTGTAAAAGTCGTTTTCTTGCTTTTGTGCCAGCTCATGATCTAAACGAGTCGCACATACACCCTAGTACATGTTCCTCGACGCTGAGGGCACCCCCGAAGAGCGGGGGATTTTGTGACATTTCTGATTGGCTGTCTTGTATTTCTAATAAGTTGTTTAATAGTTGGCATGTTGAATCGTATACATAATATGATAGGTTGGTTTAGATTGATCCTAACCAAATGATGGTGAATTACTTCTATTTATATAGAATATTCAATTCGAAGATAAAATCGCAAATCACAACAGCTTTGCGTAATTTGCGTACATTTCATTTGCCTTTTTTCTTCCGTCAACCGCTACATAATCAACAATTCCATAATTTTGGGCTTCTGTTGCTGACATAAAAACATCTCTTTCCATATCTTCGGATATAACCCAGAAGGGTTTGCCCGTTTTTTCTGCATAAATCCTTGCGAGGGTTTCACGCAGTTTCAGCAGTTCTCCCGCTTCCACGACAAATTCGCCTACTTGTGCCATATAAAAACCACTAAAAGGTTCATGCATCATTACCCTGATGATATAACAAAATAAAAGCTTCTCCTATCTCGTATGATAAAGCAAAGAGAAAAGAAAGATAAAGACTAGAAAAAAGATAGAATTGAACAACCGTACAGGCATCTTTTGTGCATACGGCTCTACAAGAAAATTGACCCCTCTCCTTTCTATTGAAGAAAGAGAAAAATAGAATCTATCAGACTCAGATGGGTAAATAATCAAATTGCCATCCTTCCTTTCGGAGTAGTTCAAAAATACTATGATGGCTCCGTTGCTTTATATGTTTATTTTTTCTTTTTTTTGTCTGTGATTCAGCAATCCCAAAGTTTCTTTTTAATCCGATCAAATAAGGAAAAAATATTTTTTTTTTCGTACTCTTTCATAACATAAATATTGTTAAGAACTCTCCGGCATGAAAACAAAAAAGTTTGTGACGCTGAACTGAACTCCCGATAGATAAGAGAAAATCGGAAGTACCCCTTATCTCATACTACTCTCTCGATACAGAATCTAATGTTTTGAAAAAAAAAACAATACAAAAATTTCTCATATCGAATTCGAAGTGCCATGCTATTATTACTTAGTATTCATATGGCGAAGGCATAGTCTTCTTTTTTCTCTCAAATAAAAACCTCATTGGCGCCAAGCGCGAGGGAATGCTATACGTTTGTTAACTTCTCCTCCGACCAGGACAACAGATGACATTGAAGCGGCTAATCCTATGCATATTGTATGGATATCTGGTCGCACATATTGCATAGTATCATAAAGGGCGAGCCCAGGTACTACCCAGCCCCCAGGAGAGTTTATAAACATATACAGCTCTTTGTCCTCATCCTCCATACTGAGATATATCAGAAGACAAATAAGTTGATTCCCAAGACCAGTACCAATCCCTTGGCCTAAAAAAAGTAATCTTTCTCGATAAAGTCGGTTGATTAGGGTAAAATTATATCCCTTAGGAACCGTACATGCGCCTTTTGATGCATACGGTTCAAAAAAATTGTGAATCAATGTATAGATTCCAGCCCTCTTTCTTTTTTTCTAGAAGGGTTCTTTCTTATTTCTAACAAAAGGGCTTTTCTTCGATTTTTCAATAAAGACGAGTTTTTACTCCTTTTTTAGATTTTCCATTATAAAATTCGAAGTTATATGAAAGGGTCATTAAACTTAGCGAATTAACTTCTCATTGATGTATTCTTTCATCGAGATTTAATCCAAACCGCGATGGTATTTTCTTGTTCCTGAATGGGTCTTTTTCATCTTTTTAGGTTTATGCTCTACTCCGGGTAAAGATCCGCCCGATTTGGATTTGTACATATAGGACAAATGCTCCCATTACCATTTCTTTTTGTATTTCTTTTTTTTTCAATTCATTTTATACAAGTATTTATTAGAGTTGAGATAACTTTGCTTGACAATTAGGATCTCTTTACAAAGAAAAATATGAATAGCAATCATAGATATCTTACCAATCCAATTGGGTTTTTTCTAAACGGAGCCTGGATACTTCATTTTTTTAGTCCAACCAAGTCAACCATAAATTATTCTAATTGATAATAGTAATATGAATCCCCTCAAAAATGGATCTAATTGCACTTCACGCTCCAAATTTTGGATGATTCAATTTATCTTTCTTGGGCGAAACGGGGAATATCTCGATCGGGGGAGAGAACGGGGAAATACCATATGACCCAATATATCTGACAAGTCGCACTATATGTCAGTCCAAAGTCGACGTCGCATTCCACGCCTATTTATTTTAACTTTTGGAACACCAATAGGCATTAAATGAAAGAAAGAATTAAATACTATATTTCACTTTGAGGTGGAAACGTAACAATTTTTTTTATTGTCTTTATAATATTCATATTGGTTTTTATCGTATTTATTTTATCCATAGATTCTAAAAATTCATAACGAAAGACAGAATGAATAAACTCAAATTATTACGAATAGGTCTTTCTAATGATAAATAAGTATGTATCGACTCATTCGCTCATAGAAAATGGGATCAACTCCCCCATTGCGTATTGGTACTTATCGAGTATAGAATAAATCTGCTTCTCTTTGTTCCTACGAACAGAATTGTTCCATTATTACCAACAGAATATAAACCCTTGTTCGGAAATAATCGACTCAACAAGAGTGGTCCATAGGATAGTCATATTATAGTCTTTTCCAATGCAATAAAGTTACGTAGTGTCCATTTATCTTTGATATAAGGGGTATTTCCATGGGTTTGCCTTGGTATCGTGTTCATACCGTTGTATTGAATGATCCCGGTCGGTTGCTTTCTGTTCATATAATGCATACAGCTCTGGTTGCTGGTTGGGCCGGTTCGATGGCTCTGTATGAATTAGCAGTTTTTGATCCTTCTGATCCTGTTCTTGATCCAATGTGGAGACAGGGTATGTTCGTTATACCCTTCATGACTCGTTTAGGAATAACCAATTCATGGGGCGGTTGGAGTATTACAGGGGGGACTGTAACGAATCCAGGTATTTGGAGTTACGAAGGGGTAGCGGGAGCACATATTGTGTTTTCTGGCTTATGCTTTTTGGCGGCTATCTGGCATTGGGTGTATTGGGATCTAGAAATATTTTGTGATGAACGTACAGGAAAACCCTCTTTGGATTTGCCAAAGATCTTTGGGATTCATTTATTTCTCTCAGGGGTAGCTTGCTTTGGTTTTGGTGCATTTCATGTAACAGGCTTGTAT